ATAGTATTCAAGATTCTCCGTTTTCGATTATCTAATAAATCGCTTAATGAAAGTGGATTATCTTTACATTTATTCCAAAGCTTCCATAATCCCTTCCCGAACCAAACATGAATCTTTCGACTCATTTGGCTCTCCTACTCAATTACTTAAGAAAAATTATAATAGCTTTTTATAAATGTAATGAGCCTATCCTCTCTTCTTTGTTTGTTCATATTTTCATATGCAAAAAAATATATAAACAAATGCCAAATCAAAATATTCAGAGGACTCTTCTGACAAAAATATGTAATTGTCAACAAAGTTGTTTCTTTTTTTTCTTCAAATCCAAAAAACTCTTCTTACTTCTACATAGGTCGTCGATTCAGCATTGGATAAAAGGGGGAAATACCCATTTTTACAATAACAATAACGGTTCAAAACCATTTTATGATTTATGAATAGGAGTGTTCTCTATCCATAAAATATTTATTTTGAACCATCTCCATATTAACATAGAGGGTGAAAGAGTACCGCGCCGCATCTAGACTTCAAACAGTTTGCTTTAACCATATTCATATTAATGGCCACACATTATTGGTTGATAGAGAATCAAAAAAAAATTACCAATGAATCACGAAATGCTATGGTTCTTATCCATAATCTCTTAATTTATTCCGAAGTCATTCGTGAGATCGTGCACCTTTCTAGTTATAACGAAAAAGGTACAGCTGGGTGGATCCAACATATTCTTGAAATAAACAACCCGCACACACTCCCTTTCCAAAAAAGATCAATACACCAAGCACTACACTTAGATTTATTAGATTTGTTGAAAAAATATCGGTATTAAACCCGAAACTCCCGGCAGATGGCCAATAGCCCAAAGAAACGAAAGAATCGGTTACATTTTTCATATGATCTCCTATAGACTAAATAGATAGACTAAAAAATCGAATAGAGTTCTTTTTGTATCACTTCGCCCCTCTTTATTTCCTATTTTAAATTAAAATCCTATTTTAAATTAAAAAAGTATTTTATTTATGTGAACTATCCCCCTTGTGGCAATCCTTAGTTTCCCCTGGACTCCGAAGGGCAAGGATGAAAGGGAATGGGTATACTAATCTCTCATCCAGAAATCAAACCTTCCCACAGGTTATTTTGTCAACGAATAAGTAAGTGTAGGCGTGAAATCTTAATAGAATTAGAAAAAGGAAAGAATTAGTTCAAGGCAATAAAATAGGGATTTTTCATATTAAACAAAAGGATTCGCAAACAAAAGCGCTAATGCTACAACCAGTCCATAAATTGTTAAAGCTTCCATAAAAGCTAGACTAAGCAATAGAGTACCTCGTATTTTTCCCTCTGCCTCAGGCTGTCTCGCGATACCCTCTACAGCTTGACCCGCAGCAGTCCCTTGCCCAACTCCGGGCCCAATAGAAGCAAGCCCTACAGCCAACCCAGCAGCAATAACGGAAGCGGCAGAAATCAGTGGATTCATGATAAGTTCCCTCGTACCAAAAAAAGAAATGGTTAATGATACAATCAACCAACGAATTATGACTTAATAATTCCGTCGCTAGCATTTCGAAGTAACTAAGAACTTCGAGTTAAATTATGAAGTAATAGTATTAGTGAATAATTCAAGCTATTTTTTTTAGTTTCTGTTTCTATCCACAGAGTCTTTGTGAATCCAGACGACTTTCGATCTTCCATTTCTTGGTTCCGAACTCTTATTTTCGTCCACCCTTTTCTGAATTTCATCTATTTATTTAGTCAATTCACAGTCACAAGGAGACGGAAAGGGAAGGGCTTTTATTGTTATTAGAATCCCTGCCAAAATTCATAGGAGGCGGGTGACAAATAAAATATCTCTTTAGTTCATATAGAATCAGTCAATATCTAATATCACATATACGTGTCTTTCTTCCATAACGTAAACCAAGCATTCATCTTAGATTCAATCGGATTCGAGAATCAATTATCGAAATATCTACAAGAGTTGACTTATTTATAGTTTATAGCCATTCAATTACATATACCTACCCTCTCCAAACCAACCCATTTTTTATGAATTAGGTTTTTGTGTAAATTCTTTTTTTTTATTTATCATTATTCCAATGTATCCAATCTAAATGGACAAATTGGTTAGTCCAAATCATTGCATAGAAATATTATTATTTGATTGATCTAAGTTCATACAATTTGTTATTTATTGTATTATAATTTTCGTTTGGTCAATCGTTGAATAAAACAACTGAAATGGGAATCCTTCGCCCTTTTTTTTATTTAATTCTTTTATTTAATATTAATATTTAATCACACGTTCTAAATACAGGCATTCATATTGAATATTCTAATTCTTTTTTTATTTGAATATTGAACTTGAACTATTGAATAATGAGATAGAAATCGAATATTGGTTGAGGAGAGGTATGATATTAAGTAGACGAAAGAGAACTTTAGGAAAAAGATCTTTTCGATCTCTTTCCTTTTTTACACCTATCTAATATCGTAATTTTTT